TTTTAAAGTTGATAATGCTTTCTGGGTGATCTCAAACCTTGCAATTGTTGTCTTTTCAAAATCTTGGGACTTTTTACGTACAAAGGTTTTACTTGTTACTAATATAATCTAACCCTCGTTCTTCTTTAGATCTACTATTTTACTCCGATAGTATCAAAAATCCAATTAATGCATAGGAAATGAATGCATTTCATACTATTAAGTTTAGTTAAATCCATAACATATAATTCACATCACTTATTTTACTGGATCTTACGGAGCCTGTTCATGGGGAATATAATCGAGTCTGATCATAGAAAAGATTCTCTTCAAGTAAAACCAGCCTACCCTCTGTAGTATAGTAGCCTTGCTCGGTGGTTGGAAAAAAGACACATTAAATTGTAAATTCTAATGTGGCAGATAAGATAAAGTCATATATCTGCGTGGCTCAATCAATAGTTCAAGTCACACACTCCCATAATCCATTTTTTCTTCGGAGAGTTCCCTTCAACTATTCGTGTATCTTATGTAAATAAAAAAAGAATTCAATTTTTGTTAAGTTGAAGGGAAATATCCAAATACATGTCTTATTCTTTTAAATAATCCATATTTGTAGCAATGAAATATATTCCTCCCCCCCCAAAAAAATGATTGTGATTACAAATATCTATGATCCATATTCACTATAAAGGACCGGAAATGCCCTGCTTACGTATCATTGAAAAGTGCATTAACATAAATACAGCAGTAAGAAGAGGTAGTACAAAAGTATGCAGGCTATAAAAACGAGTTAAGGTAGATTGTCCCACACTAGAACTTCCGCGTAATAACTCTACCACAGACGATCCTATTACAGGAATCGCGTCGGGTACGCCTGTTACAATTTTTACTGCCCAATAACCGATTTGGTCCCAAGGTAAGGAATAACCTGTTACACCAAAAGATGCAGTCAATACACCCAAAACTACACCCGTAACCCAAGTTAATTCGCGAGGTTTTTTAAAACCACCTGTGAGATACACACGAAATACGTGTAGAATCATCATTAAGACCATCATACTTGCCGACCATCGATGAACTGATCGAATTAACCAACCAAAGTTAGCCTCAGTCATTATATATTGAACAGAAGCAAAAGCTTCAGTAACGGTCGGACGATAATAAAAAGTCATAGCAAATCCCGTTGCTACTTGGACTAAAAAACAAGTAAGTGTAATTCCTCCTAAACAATAAAATATATTCACATGAGGAGGAACGTATTTACTAGTTATATCATCGGCAATCGCTTGAATCTCAAGACGTTCTTCGAACCAATCATAAACTTTATTGAGATAGGTAAACCAATGGACCCCCCCCTGAGAACCGTATATGAGAATTTCATCTCGTACGGCTCAAACAAAAATACCCAAATACACTGGTTGTAACAAAAACAGATATTTGTAATAGAAAGTTTTTAAATTCTTGATTTAATCCTATGATTCTAATTTTCTCTGACGATAAGAAAAACTAGAAATCCAAAAGCTATTATTTTTGGTTATAATGCCAAAATCTCAAGTCCGCTCTCTTGTCTTTATCTTGATCTTTTCAGGCCTCTTGAATATTCTATTTTCTATTACTTACTTCATTTTTTTATTTATGTGTAATGTGATTTAACTGCTTTCTTCTTTATTATTAAATTTTTATTATTGATAGGAATTATCTTGTTAGGACCATACGAATCAATTAAAAAAAAACATCAGGTTCATACTATAACCACGATGATTCAAAAAACCTTTAATCGAAGTCCAAAAATTCCCTGAGTAAGAATTGCTGGATCATCACTTATTCAATGAATAGATATAATGAAATGAAAAAATCCAAAGAAACGTTTGTCCTTTGATCAAAATAAAGGTAAGCTCCGGAAGTTTTAAAGGATGAAAATTCTTCAATTTATTTTTATTTTATAACTTTTTGAAAAGTTTTTAAAGTCCGGTTGCGAGGTCTAAATACTTAGTATGAATCATAGTTCTAATATTTTTTAGAAATTTTCTATATTCCGTGCTCCAGATACTAGAATAAATATCTGACGGGATAAAACCATCTCTATCAAGATGACAGATCCATTTTATGTTCTGTACTATCAATAGGATCCATTAAAACAAGTCACACACTCATATTCCGGAAATACAGAAACAAAGAAATTCCACGATCAAACTACCAAATAAAAATGGAATAGGCTAATAAACAATAAGAACCCTAAATGCTTAACTTTCTTTTCTATTGAAAAACTAATTACTCTATTCTCGTAAATCTAATTAATAGAAATTCCATCCAGTAAAATGGACGAATTATAAATCTCTAAAATAATAGATAGAAATATCGCAAATAGAGCCATTGCAACACCCATCAAAGGGGTAGTTCCCCACCCCGGAGCTACTTTACCATATTCTGAATTTAATGGTTTCAATAAATTCCCTATACCAGTTTGTCTTGGACCAGATCTAGAATTATCCTCAACCGTTTGCGTAGCCATAAATACGATTTTTTATTCATTGAGATCTGTTGACTTTGTATACCATTCCGATGTAAATATAAGGATCTTATCCTATAGATCTATTATGATCTTGACACTTTATAATTATAATAATGGAAACAGCAACCCTAATTGCCATCTCTATATCTGGTTTACTTGTAAGTTTTACTGGGTATGCCTTATATACTGCTTTTGGGCAACCCTCTCAACAACTAAGAGATCCATTCGAAGAACATGGGGACTAGTTGAAGTAATGAGCCCCCTATTGGGGGGCTCATTACTTCAACTAAGATAATCAAAATTATTTCGTCTTTTTCGTTGGAACTTTAGGGGGTTCTCTAAAAAAGATAGCGAAAAAAATAATTCCTAAAGTCGAGACTAAGAGGAATGTATAAACCAATGCTTCCATAGATTTGATCGTGGTTTACAATTATAGCTTTCATACCTGTTTATTGGGGCGCATTTCCCAGATAAAAAAGAAAGAACCTGAGTAAGTGCATCCAGATTTATCTAGTTCTCTATGTGAAATTCAAAATCCTAACAAAAAAGTCGAAAAACAACAAAAGAATGTTCTATCAGACTGCCTGTCTTCTTGTAGTTGGATCTCCAAGTTTTTGGAATGCTCCAAATTCTACTTGAGCATCTAAATCTGGGTCGATACCGGCAAAAACATCTCTGAACAAAGTTCTAGCACCATGCCAAATGTGCCCGAAAAAGAATAGCAGAGCAAATGAAGCATGTCCAAAAGTAAACCAACCCCTTGGACTGCTACGAAAAACACCATCTGATTTCAAAGTAGCGCGATCTAATTCAAAAATTTCACCCAATTGAGCACGTCTAGCATATTTTTTCACAGTAGCGGGATCACTATAACTGACTCCATTAAGTTCGCCACCATAGAACTCAACAGTTACACCTACTTGTTCGACACTATATTTCGATTCTGCCCTTCGAAAAGGAACATCGGCTCTAACAATTCCGTCCCCGTCCACCAAAACAACAGGAAATGTTTCAAAAAAAGTAGGCATACGACGTACAAAAAGCTCACGCCCCTCTTTATCTCTAAAGATGGGATGTCCTAACCAACCGACGGCTATTCCATCTCCATTGTCCATTGAGCCCGCTCTAAATAACCCCCCTTTTGCTGGATTATTACCGATGTAATCATAAAAAGCTAATTTTTCGGGAATTTTAGACCAAGCTTCTGATAAACTTTGATTTTCGGATAGTCCAGCACCAACTCTTCGATATATTTCTTGCTGGAAGTATCCCTGATCCCATTGATAGCGGGTAGGACCAAATAATTCAATGGGGGTTGTTGCTGAACCATACCACATAGTTCCAGCAACGACAAAAGCTGCAAAAAACACAGCAGCAATACTACTGGAAAGGACGGTTTCAATATTTCCCATACGTAATCCTTTATATAGACGTTGGGGCGGACGCACACTAAGATGGAAAAGACCTGCTAATATGCCCAACGTTCCTGCTGCAATATGATGAGAAGCTATTCCCCCAGGAACAAAAGGATCAAAACCTTCCACACCCCACGCGGGATTTACGGATTGTATCCTTCCCGTTAGTCCATAAGGATCAGACACCCAAATTCCAGGACCATACAATCCTGTTACATGAAATGCGCCAAAACCAAAACAAGCCACCCCTGCAAGAAATAAATGAATCCCAAAAATTTTGGGCAAATCCAAGGAAGGTTTTCCAGTACGTTCATCACTAAAGATTTCTAGATCCCAATAAACCCAATGCCAAATAGCTGCTAAAAAGCACAAGCCCGAAAACACAATATGTGCTCCGGCCACACCTTCGTAACTCCAAATACCCGGATTCGTGATAGTCCCTCCTGTGATATTCCAACCGCCCCACGAATTAGTTATTCCTAAACGAGTCATAAAAGGTATAACGAACATACCCTGTCTCCACATTGGATCAAGAACAGGATCAGAGGGATCAAAAACAGCTAATTCATATAGAGCCATCGAACCGGCCCAACCAGCAACCAGAGCTGTGTGCATTATATGAACAGAAAGCAAACGGCCCGGATCATTTAATACAACAGTATGAACACGATACCAAGGTAAACCCATGAAAATACCCCTTATATCAACAAAAAAATAGACACTATGTAACTTTATTGCACTGGAAAAAACTATACTATGGACTCTAGCCGTTCAGTAAATTATCTCATAAAAAGCATTAAAATTTGTTCGAATTTTTTTATTAATAATCGAACAATCCTCTTTGTAAAAAAAAGAAACAGATTTATTTTATACCCGATAAGTAACAATACGCAATGGGGAGAAGACGAGAGGGGTTGACAACTTTCTCTATGAATATTTAAATAAATAAATGCAGACATACTCGTTTATCACCCCAATGAACTCATTCGTAACAACTTTACTTTATTTAGTATTCCTTTTTGATTTTATTTATTTAAAAAAATCTATAAATGTAATATAACACGAGTAAATCTTTTTTAATAGATAAGCTAATTCTTACGTTTCCACACTAAAGTGAGATATATGACTTTATTATTTCTCCATTTTATGCCCATTGGTGTTCCAAAAGTACCCTTTCGAAGCCCTGGGGAAGAAGATGCATCTTGGGTTGATATATAGTGCGACTTGTCAGATATAGTAGGTCATATGGAATTTCCCCGTTTTCTCCCCCGATCGAGATATCCTCTCTTTCACCCCCAAAAAGAAAATTCTTGAATCATAAAAAATTTGGAGCGTGAAGTGTAATGAAGTAAAATTCTATCGATTTATTGGTTTTTAGAGGGGATATTCAGATTATTATTCAAAACTATGGATAATTTATGGTTGGCTTGGTTGGACCAATAAAATAAAGTACCCAGGCTCTGTTTAGAAAAAACAAATTGGTAATATATCTACGATCACCACTTCTATAATATCATATATTACAGAAAACATTAAATAAGAAGTTCAGAAAAGAAGTTATAACAAAAAGAAAGAGATAGTATTGTAATATTTGTGCTATATGTGCAAATCCAAATCGGGCAGATCTTTACTCAGAGTAGAAAAGAAACCTAAAAGAATTGAAAAAGTCTATTCAGAAACAAGAAAATTACATTGTGATTGAGATTCGATCTCGATGAAAGCAATACATCAATGAGAAGTTAGTTCAATAAATTGAGTATATTATTTTTTTTCTTTAAAAGTTCGAAGAAGTCCATTATAAAAAGAGAAAGATATTTAAAATCGACACATTGATTCCTTTTTACTTATATGGTTTTTGGTGAACTGTATGCATTAAAAGGTGCATGTACGGCTCTTAAGGAAAAAAATTTAATCCTAATCAATCGACTTTATCGAGAAAGATTACTTTTTTTAGGTCAAGAGGTTGATAGTGAAATATCTAATCAACTTATTGGTCTTATGGTATATCTCAGTATAGAGGACGATAATAAAGATTTGTATCTGTTTATAAATTCTCCGGGGGGTTGGGTATTACCCGGAATAGCTGTTTATGATACTATGCAATTTGTACAACCAGATGTACAGACAGTATGTATGGGATTAGCCGCTTCGATGGGATCCTTTATTTTGGCAGGAGGGGAAATTACCAAACGTTTAGCATTCCCTCACGCTTGGCGCCAATGATTCTTTTATTTGAGAAAATAAAATATATATATTTGAGAAAATATATATAGACTATACCTTCGCCATTAAAACATTTTTGAAGTAATAAAAGCATGGTATTTCGAATTCCATATGCAGATTTTTGTTTTTTAATTTAAACTATTCGATTATATATAGAAAGAGTAGTATGAAAAAGAGGGTATTTTAAATTTTATCTGATTTATCAGTAACCTAGTTTAATTTCAGTGTCACAGACTTTTATGTTTTTTCATACCAGAAAATTTGTAAAAATTTTTATTTTAATTAGAAGAAAACGTAAAATATGCAAAAAAAGAAACTTTTGGATTGTTGAATAACAAACAAAAAAAAAAAAAACAACGGAACCATCATAGTATTTAAAAATATCTTCAAAAATGAAAAAGAAAGTTGGTTATTGTATTGTTTATTATTTAAGGATATGGATCCAAAAGACCCAATAGATTTTGTACTTCTTTTTTTCTATCCAAGAAAAAATTCATAAATGGAGAGAAAATTCATAGAAGAAAAAATCCTCTATCCATAGAGGAAAAAAATGAAATGCATACTTGGAAAAGCCGTATGCATTAATACGCAGAAAATGCTTGTACGGTTCTTGAATCTTATTTTTGCTCATTTATTTTCTTATTTATGTTTATCCCTTTTACCTTTGTTTGGGGAATAAAGAAAATCTTTACCGATATAGGAGAAATCCTTATCAAAATCTTTATCAAGATAAGGGAAACACTTATTAAGTTATATAATCAGGGTAATGATCCACCAACCCGCTAGTTCTTTTTATGAGGGACAAACGGGAGAATTTATCGTGGAAGCGGAAGAACTACTGAAACTGCGTGAAACTATCACAAGGGTTTATATGCAAAGAACGGGCAAACCTTTATGGGTTATATCCGAAGACATGGAAAGGGATGCTTTTATGTCAGCAGCAGAAGCCCAAGCTCATGGAATTGTGGATCTTGTAGCCGTTGAATAAAAAATTAGTAGCAAAGATTATTCTAAAAAATACAGAATTTGCAATTTCATTTTGGAATCCTTTTACTTTAGTTTTAATATAAAAATATCTATGAATTAACTTATTAAATTAATAGGATAGAAATAATTCAGAATTAATAGGATATAAATAATTCAGAATCCTCGGGTTAGGATTGATCTAAACCCGCTCATTATATATAGATAGATATACAACTCACCATGCCAACTATGAAACAACTTATTAGAAACACAAGACAGCCAATTCGAAACGTCACAAAATCCCCAGCTCTTCGGGGATGCCCTCAGCGCCGAGGAACGTGTACCAGGGTGTATGTGCGACTCGTTCAGATCATATAATAAGAAAAAACCAATTTCATTTTTTCAGTATTGGCGATCGGTTAAGTTAAGATAGTGTGAATGGAATTTTTCCATTCACAATTCCATTCACACTATCTTAACTATATTATATATTAATAATATATAAATTCTTCTATCATGTATAAAATTTATGATTTGGATTGGTGCAAACTCAATAACCTTAAATTGCAATTTAAGATTACAAAGACTTTACATTGGGAACAAATAGTTAAGTTATCCATTAAGCGGAGAAAATATTATTTCAATTAAAGATAAATTATGTCCTTAATGAATTTTGGAAGAACCGAATAAAAGGGTCAGCTACCCAGCAAAATTTCATACTTAAATACCGTTACTGTATAACTAGATTTCGTTGTAAAAACCTATTTACTAGATATTAGATGGGTAGAGTCAAATAGTGTGAACTGTACAAGTTAACAATAACATTAATTAAATTAATATAAAAATGAAAAAAGGCTCCGGTGTATAGAGAGGACCTGTTCGTTTATAAATATAAAAAAAATCATAGAAACGAAGGAACCCACCATTTTTTATCTATGTCCTATTTCATTTACTATATACTATGTTTTTTGATACCTAGTATCAATGCAATTTGTTATTTTGAGGTTCAATATTTAGAAAAAATCGTGGTTGGGGAGGTTATAGTAGCAAGAGCCATTGGAATTTTTTTTATACATTGGAAGAATCCATTTTTGTTATTAATAGACTAGGAAGTAGAAAAGAATAACTTAAAAAAATTAAAATAGTTATTCATCAAAATCTCATTTATTCAATGACCAGAATTAAACGAGGATATATTGCTCGGAAACGGAGGACAAAAATTCGTTTATTTACATCAAGCTTTCGCGGAGCTCATTCAAGACTTACTCGAACTATTACTCAACAGAAAATTAAAGCTTTGGTTTCGGCTCATCGGGATAGGGATAGGAAAAAAAGAGATTTTCGTGGTTTATGGATTAGTCGAATAAATGCAGTAATTCGTGAGAATCCTAAAGTATATTATATTTACAGTAATTTAATATATAATCTATACACGAAGCAATTGCTTCTTAATCGTAAAATAGTTGCACAAATAGCTATATTAAAAGAGAATTGTTTTTTTATGATTGCCAAAGATATCATAAAAACTAAAAATCCCCCGAGACTGTACTCCGGGAAGGTATAGAATAAAAAATTGTTTATTTTGACAGCTTTATCATATGATAAAGCTGTCAAAATAAACAACCATGCTTAAAAAAATTAATTCGTCACCGATTATCTTGTTTCTTACAACATAACAACCAAAATGGAATTGCTGTTGTTTTCAAACAAAACATCAATCTATGTTTAATTTGAATCTAAATTCCAATTTTATTTCGAATTTTTAATTTCTATTTTTTTTTTTTAAAGTAGTAGTTCTAGCGGTCGACTCGCTTTTTTCAAATTGTTTTTCATTATTAAGAAAAGGTAACGAAGATAAAATACGAGCTTGTTTTATAGCAATCGTAATTAATCGTTGTTGTTTTAAGGTCAATCTATTTACGCGTCTGGATAATATTTTTCCCTGTTCACTAATAAATCGACTAATTAAACCCATGTTTTTATAATCAATTCGGTCCCCCGATTGGATCGGAGGCAAACGCCTACGAAAAGATCGCTTGGATTTAAGAAAGAGTCGCTTAGATTTTTCCATGGTTTTATTCCTATTCCAAAAATAACATTTATTACAAGAAAGGATTTGTTTTTTTATTCTTACTTTTTTAATATATGTTTTTATATAAGGATATATATGTATAAAATTCAACTATAAATTATAGATTTATAGTATATAAAAAAATGGATCATTTTACATGTTATGTTCTTTGGTTGGAAGGGTAACACACAAGCGATCAATTTTATCTATTTCTTTATTTCTGCGTGAATTATATGCTTGCAACAGCGGGGACAAAATTTTCTCAATTCCAATCGACTAGGCGTATTGTGTCGATTCTTTTGAGTAATATATCTAGAAATACCTGTTGATTCCTTATTAATATTCTTTTTATCACAACCGGTACACTCCAAAATAACAGTTACTCGGATATCTTTACCCTTGGCCATGAACCTCCTTTGGGTTTTTAATTCACTTAACTCTTCTATTTTCGGATTCGAATCTAAGAAAAAAAAAATTCGAAATAAAATTTGGAAAGATTTCACTCTATATAGTACAAAAATAATGCAATGATTTCGAACTATATTTCGTTACATATTGCAATAAATAGAGTATTTTCACTTGTTAAAGTATTTTGTAGAATATTTTTACCCCATCCTAGGCATTCCGTTTCGATTTCTGGTTTCATTCTATTATTAATAGAAATGGAATTGAATTAATAATTCAATTCCATTGAAGCCTGGACCAGATTCCGAGTTCCACTCCGAATTTAAATGAGGCCTAATTTAACCCTTTTATTCTTTATCTTTTCTAACTTATTTTATTAAAAATTCTAAAAAAGAAGTAATAAAGAAGAAGAGATTAATTACATATATT